TTCAGTACTAATGTAGTCGTAGAAAGAGTACCATGTTTTGCCTGGACTTCAAACAGTTTAGCTTTAACCATGTTAATGGTCTCACATTATTGGTTGATAGAGAATCAAAGTTGATTTACCAATAAGTCACGAAATGCTATGGTTCTTACATATGATTTTTGAATTTATTCAGAAGTAATTCGTCGAGATCGTGCACCTTTTTTCCTATTTATCCTAAATATACTATAACTATAAATAACTATAAATAAAGTAAAGTGCAGCCGGATGGATCCAACCTATTCTTGAAATACACAACCCGCACACACTCCCTTTCCAAAAAAAATCAATACACCAATCACTACACTTAGATTTATTGGATTTGTTGCTAAAATATCGGTATTAAACCCGAAACCCCCGGCGGATGGCCAATGGCGTGAGAAAACGAAAGAATCGGTTACATTTTGCATATGCTTTCCTCTTATAGATAGGACTGACAAAGAACAAAGTTCTTTTTCTATTACTTCGCTCGCCCCTTTCTTTTTTGATCAATTTATTTATTTTTAATTGAATTTCCCCCCTTTAAATGGGAATAGATTAAATCTAGTAATTTCATTTAGGTTAGGTCTTAGGTCTCATTTCAATTGTGAAATATATCATTTGTGGAAACGTTTCCTAAAAGGAAAAAGGTTTCCATTGTACTAAGCTAAGGACGGGAAGGAAGAAAGCGAGTGATCTGGTAATTCCTCATCCTCAAAGCAGTCCTTCCTGTAGTCTCAACAAATAAGTAATTATAGGAGTAAAGTGTTGATATAATTCGAAGAAGCAAACGGCAATTTAATTTCAAGTTAATAAAGAAAAAAAGTAAAATAAGTATGTAATCTAAGGTACTTTTTTACATTTCTAGGATTAAACAAAAGGATTCGCAAATAAAAGCGCTAATGCCACAACCAGTCCGTAAATTGTTAAAGCTTCCATAAAAGCTAGACTAAGCAATAAAGTACCTCGTATTTTACCCTCTGCTTCTGGTTGTCTCGCAATACCCTCTACAGCTTGGCCTGCAGCAGTACCTTGACCAACTCCGGGTCCAATAGAAGCAAGTCCTACAGCCAATCCAGCAGCAATAACGGAAGCGGCAGAAATCAGTGGATTCATGGTAAGTTCCTCGCACCAAAAAAAAAGAAATGGTTAATGATACAATCAACCAATGAATTATTACTTAATTTTATCATTAAGTTTGACCATTAAGATCTATTGGGTTGGAGTAACTAAAAACTAATGATAATATTACTGAATCGTCAGAACTACTTCGATATCTCGTTTTTTGTTTCTACCCACGATGAAGTTTTTGTAAATCCATATACATATGGCTCTAGTTATTGCATTTCTTTCCAACCATTCTTTCATTCCATCCTTCGTTCTTTACTCTTCTATATCCTTGAGTTCATCTGTTTTTTCATCCAATCCACAATCACAAATGAAACAGAAGAAAGGACTTGACTTATCTTGTAATCCATCTAATCTAAATGCAGTAAACTGCAATCAAATCAATATATGCAATCATCAATATATGCAATGGATATCAATATGATCGATATCAACGATATCAATATAACGATATCAATATGTATATCAATACATATATATATATATATTTTTTTATTTATTTTGCTATATATATTGCTATCTATATATATTGCTATATATATATTACATATATAGCATATAGTTAGATATATATATAGTTAGTTAGTATATAGGTAAGGCATAAGGACTTCTATTTATATATAGATAGGACTATATAACTAGTGAATATCTAATATTACATATACATATTACATATACATTTCTTTCTTCCATAACGTAAACTGGCCACATTTTATATTGAATCGGATTATAGAATCATTCCTCGAAACCCACACAAAAAGTGGCTGGACTTATAGACATTACATACATCTAGTGTGACCTCCCCAACCCATCTTTTTTTTTTACAATTCCGTAATATCGTTCATCTTCTCTCCTACGACTCTAGGTCATATATTCATACGTATTTATATCTATTATGTTCTCCAACCAAGCAGATTATCTTGAACCATGCATGAATTGGGATCAGCTAAAAAAAAAAGACTATTTCGAAAACTAGTCAATGATGACCCTCCATGGATTCGCCTATATAAGCCGCGGCTAACGTTGCAAAAATAAGAGCTTGAATACCACTTGTAAATAATCCAAGAAACATGACAGGTATAGGAACTACTGAAGGGACTAAAGAAACAAGAACAACAACTACTAATTCATCAGCCAATATATTCCCGAAAAGTCGAAAACTAAGAGATAAGGGTTTTGTGAAATCTTCTAGGATGTTAATTGGTAAAAGTATTGGAGTTGGTTTGATGTATTTCTCGAAATAACCCAACCCTTTTTTGGTAAGACCTGCATAAAAATATGCCACTGACGTGGGTAAAGCTAAAGCAACAGTAGTATTTATATCATTCGTGGGTGCAGCTAACTCCCCATGAGGTAACTGTATGATTTTCCAAGGTAAAAGGGCACCCGACCAATTAGAAACAAAAATAAATAGGAACATAGTTCCAATAAAGGGAACCCAAGGTCCATATTCTTCTCCAATCTGGGTTTTGCTCAAGTCTCGAATAAATTCAAGGACATATTCAAAGAAATTCTGACCGTCGGTCGGAATGGTTTGTGGATTCCGAACAGCTATGATGGCTGAACCTAACAAGATAGCAATTACGACCCAAGAAGTGATAAGTACTTGGGCATGGATTTGTAAACCTCCTATTTGCCAATAGAAATGTTGGCCTACTTCTACACCCGATATATCATATAACCCCTTGAGTGTTTTAATGTAACATGGTATAACATTCATATTGTCCTCTGATAGAAATTGAACTTCAAAAAAGGAATTAGTTTGATTCAACCATTTCTTTCTCAACTCACCAACTTGAATCATTAATCATATATTTAGGATACCAAGAAATCACATAACATCATAATATATATCAATATCCCCAGTTCTTTTTTTTTATCTATTTTCAAAAATTCAAAAAAAAAGTAACCGATCCAATAAATCTATGGAGTTGCCCAATAATTAACATTAACTAATTTTATTATTCTTAATCTTAATCAACGATTTCTTATATAGCTAGAACGACCTTCACAAATTGCGGATACTAATTTGTTAAGAATCAATCGAATTGAAGCTATAGCGTCATCGTTGGCTGGAATCGAAATATCTGCAAGATCTGGGTCACAATTTGTATCGATTAAACAAATCGTTGGAATCCCCAAAATGGCACATTCTCGAAGAGCCGTATATTCTTCTTGCTGATCAACGATGATCACAATATCAGGCAATCCCGTCATATATTTGATCCCACCGAGATATGTTTGCAAGGTAGATAATTTTCTCTTCAACATTGCTGCATCTCTTTTGGGGAGACGGTTGAGTTTCCCCATCTTTTCTTCTGCTCTTAAGTCCCTGAACTTATAAAGTCTCGTTTCCGTAGTGGACCAATTCGTTAACATACCACCGAGCCATTTTTGATTAATAAAATGAGACCGAGCCCTTATTGCAGCTGATGCTACTGAATCCGATGCTTTATTTTTGGTACCGACGATTAAGAAGTTTTTTCCCCTACTTGCTGCATCAAAAACTAAATCACAGGCTTCTGATAAAAAACGAGCAGTTCTAGCGAGATTTGTAATATGAATACCTTTACGCTTTGCAGAAATGTAAGGGGCCATTCTAGGATTCCATTTCTTAGTACCATGACCAAAATGAACTCCTGCTTCCATCATCTCTTCCAAATTGATGTTCCAATATCTTCTTGTCATTTTTTCCCACACTTCCTTTTTGTTTTTTCTTTTTCGTATTATTAACAAAGAGACGAGGTACCTTGAAATAAATAATTGTTCCGACGGAACCTTCTACCGGGGATTGACCATTGATACACGGCACAAACCATAAATTTTTTTAATTACTTATTTTATTTATTACCAAATCAATAATCAGACCAGTATAGTTAAAAGATAGTTAAAGTGAAAATGAATCCGCTCTTAGGAATCATTAAATCGCATAAATGATTGTTCTGATGTCTCATGTAAATTTGTCTCATGGAAATTGTTTGTCGCGTAAGAACAAAATAATTCTCTATGGTGTAACAAAATATCTCTCATTTCCAACTCGAATAGATTTTTTCTTTTGATTTCCAAATAAATGTTTTTGTCTTGCCTTGAACGGTGCACAAATTTTTGGAATCCGGTACCAACAGGTATAATCCCCCCCAGAACAACGTTCTCTTTCAGGCCTTTCAACCAATCAATACGACCTCGTAGAGCAGCTTTTGCTAAAACTCGAGCAGTTTCTTGAAAACTTGCTTCGGATATGAAACTTTGAGTATTCAGAGACGCTCTTGTTATTCCCAATGAGATTGCCCGATAACAGATCGATTCGTCCAAAGCGCGCCCTGCTCGTTCCGCTCGCAACAATCCGATTAATTCTCCAGGCAAAAAAACATTAGACATTCCATCTTCTGAAACCAACACTTTTGATGTTACTTGACGTACAATAATCTCTATATGTCTATTATGGATCTGTACCCCCTGGGATCGATAAACCTTTTGGATCTTATTAACCAAAGAGATACGACTTTGGGCTATGGTTAGCTCAGCTCCAATCAAAAACCCCCAGGGGATCCCAAGAATTCTTGGTATACGCTCGTTCCAACCTTCAACTCTCCTTTCGAGGTTCATTGATATTGAATCAATCGAACGCACTTCTAAGATTTGTTCTACTTTTGGAAGACCTTGCGTTATGTCACCAGATCTCGATTTTTCATATATAAATGTAACTAATGTATCTCCTTCGTAAAGGATTTTCCCATAATGACCATGAACAGTTGCTCCAGGAGTAGCCAAATAAGGCTTAGCCGATCTTATAACTAAAAAGTCGACATTAACAATTAAAATTTGACCAGATTTTTTTACGTGTGGTTCGTATTTAA